ACGGAAAAGAGATTGCACGTGTCGAATGGATCAGAGAAGGCAGGGTTCCCTTACAAACAATTCGCGCTAAAATTGATCACTGTTCCCATACAATTAGAACTATCTATGGAGTCTTAGGCATCAAAATTTGGATATTTGTAAACCAAGAATAAGAAAATAAGAATAATGGACCTTTTTCTATCTCGCCATTCTGCTGATCGATAGAAAAAAATTAGAAACTATTTTCTTCTTTTTCTTAATCAAATAAAAACGAACAATTATAATTCTATAAGGTTGAATAAAAATTTGATTTACCCTTTATTTAATTTAGATTTTAGTATAATTGCTATGCTCAGTGTGTGACTCGTTAGTTTTTTCTTAAGAGTTGAGAATTGAGATTGAAAAAAAACAGGCTGACCCCACTATAAACTTAGTAACTATAAAAACTAAAGAAACTCAAAACTCCAACTTATTGCTTCGTATTGTCGAGATCCCAAGAAACAGTCACTATATGACTGAATCGATCATATAGTTGTAGCAACTGAAATTATTTTCATAAAAAAGAAATCTGATTCTTGATTGTGAAAAAAAAGGGATGTGGAAAAATGGAAGGATGATAGAAAGAGAGAATAAAGATCTCAATGATATATGATTCCCATATGTATGGTTTATGAAGAATTACCCCAAAAAAAAGGCAGTGTTATAAAGCATCAACATTAATAGAAAATAAAGATAAAAAATATACAATTACAATATAATAAGAAATATACAAATAAAAAAGAGAAAGAAAATAGAAACATAAAATAAAATAGAAGAATAAGAAATATAATAAAAGAAATTAAATTTAAATAAGAATAATCTAAATAATCTAATCAATATGGATAATATAGTCTATTATCTATCTAATAAGATAGAAAAATAAGATAGATAAAGAAAGAAAAAGATATAATAGAAATAATAGAAAATAGAGAATAATTTAATCGAGCTTCGGGTTAAGAAAAACTGAGGGGATTTACTCGGAAACAAATAACAGATTTTGTTGAGAGCTCCATTGCAGAGTTCAGGCCTAAGCATTAATGGAGAAGCTATGGGAACGATGGAACCTGTGACTACATAGGATTTTCTTGAAAACGAATCAATCCTAATGATTCATTGGGTAGGATGGCGGAATGAACCAAGAAAAAATGGATTTCTTCTGAATGGTCATGAATTGACCCTACAAATGAAGGAGGAAAGAGTCAATATTCGCCCGCGAACCCTTTAATTTCTTTTATTTTTCTTTAATTTAAGAATTTCATTTATTGAATGACTTTTGGCGTGATTCAATAGAGGTAAAGTAAAATACTTTAGAAAATCTGATAAAAGAAGGAAGCATTATATATAAACAAACACGCCTTGTTATCTAGTTATATATACAGCTCTCTATGTAACAAATTAAATATAAAAAAATTAGTATATTCTTTTGATAGAATGAAATACATAAATACATGTGTATATGTAATATTATTGAATAATTTATTGAATAATTTCATTCGCGAGGAGCCGGATGAGAAGAAACTCTCATGTCCGGCTCTGCAGTAGAGATGGAATTCAGAAACAACCATCAACTATAACCCCAAAAGAACCAGATTTCGTAAACAACATAGAGGTAGAATGAAGGGAATATCTTGCCGAGGCAATCATATTTGTTTTGGCAGATACGCTCTTCAGGCACTTGAACCTGCTTGGATCACAGCTAGACAAATAGAAGCAGGGCGAAGAGCAATGACACGATATGCGCGTCGTGGTGGAAAGATATGGGTACGTATCTTTCCCGACAAACCTGTTACAGTAAGACCTACAGAAACACGTATGGGTTCGGGCAAGGGATCCCCCGAATATTGGGTATCCGTTGTTAAACCGGGCCGAATACTTTATGAAATGAGTGGAGTATCAGAAACTGTAGCCAAAGCTGCTATGGAAATAGCTGCATGCAAAATGCCTATACGAACTCAATTTGTTATTTCAGGATAGGTAAACAAAAGAAAAAGAAAGGAGTATTGAGAATGAAAAAAAAACCACGGATTTCTTTATCTCTGGACAGACAATATCTCTTTTTTCCCTTATCCCTTGCATTGAAATAAGAGATTCTAATAAAAATGATATGATTCAACCTCAGACCCTTTTGAATGTAGCGGATAACAGTGGGGCTCAAGAATTGATGTGTATTCGAATCATAGGAACTGGTAATCACCGATATGCTCATATTGGCGATGTTATTGTTGCTGTAATCAAAGAAGCAGTGCCCAACATGCCTCTAGAAAGATCAGAAGTAATTAGAGCTGTGATTGTACGCACGTGTAAAGAACTCAAACGTGACAACGGCATGATAATACGATATGATGACAATGCAGCGGTTATCATTGATCAAGAAGGAAATCCAAAAGGAACTCGAATTTTTGGTGCGATTGCTCGGGAATTGAGACAGTTGAATTTTACTAAAATAGTTTCATTAGCACCCGAAGTCTTATAGATAAAAATAGGTAATATATATATAGTATATAGAATATTCAAATATCTGAAATAGATCCGATTAATAGATTGTGTCTCATGCATATACTTTTAATTTCTAATAATTCTTTATAATTTACTAATTTCAAAATAAGAATAAAACAAAAAAGAAGCATGTTGATTATATCAAAATGAGGAGGCACCAATAACTATAGTTCGTCATGGGTAGGGACATTATTGCCGATATAATAACTTCTATAAGAAATGCTGACATGGATCAAAAGGGAAGAGTTCAAATAGTATCTACTAATATCACTAAAAACATTGTGAAAATACTTTTACGAGAAGGTTTTATTGAAAACGTTCGAAAACATCAAGAAAGTCAAAAAAATTTCTTGGTTTCAACCTTACGACATAGAAAGACTAGGAAAGGGAATAAAATAATTTTAAAGCGTATCAGCCGACCCGGTCTACGAATATATTCCAACTATCAACGAATTCCTAAGATTTTAGGTGGAATGGGGATTGTAATTCTTTCTACTTCTCGAGGTATAATGACAGATCGAGAAGCTCGACTAGAAAAGATTGGAGGAGAAATTTTGTGTTATATATGGTGATTCTCCTGGGGTACCCTAATTTTCTCTCGAACTTACTTTTTGTAAAATAGAGAGGAGAAGTGAATTATAGAACTCTTCCTCTATTAGTTGATACTTAAAGGGGGTTCCCTGGAATGAAAGAACAAAAATTGATTCATGAGGGTTTAATTACTGAATCACTTCCCAACGGTATGTTCCGAGTTCGGTTAGATAATGAAGATCTAATTCTAGGTTATATTTCAGGGAGAATCCGGCGCAGTTTTATACGTATACTACCCGGAGATAGAGTCAAAATCGAAATGAGTCGTTATGATTCAACCAGGGGACGTATAATTTATAGACTTCGCAAAAAGGATTCGAACGATTAGATCATTCTTTTAAACATCCTTTTCGTAGGGATATAATTCGAAGTTAAAAAATGCAATAAACTTATTTTTGTTTCCAAAAAAAGAGATTCAGAATGAAGGTAAGGAATTATAAATATGAAAATAAGGGCTTCTGTTCGTAAAATTTGTGAAAAATGTCGCCTGATTCGTAGGCGGGGGCGAATTATAGTCATTTGTTCCAATCCGAGACATAAACAGAGACAGGGGTAATCCTTCTCAAGTTCTAAATCAAGAACTTTTTAAAAGAAAAACCTATGTACATGTAAAAAGAAAGAAGAAAGGATTCGTTTTCAGTAGATTTCTGATTCTTCTTTCTTTTTATTTTATTCTTATGAATATGATATAATAAAATATGACAAAACCTATAGCAAAAATTGGTTTACGTAAGAATGCACGTATTGGTTCAAATAAGAAGGAACGTAGAATACCAAAAGGAGTTATTCATGTTCAAGCGAGTTTCAACAATACTATTGTAACTGTTACAGACGTACGAGGTCGGGTGGTTTCTTGGGCTTCCGCAGGTACCTCTGGATTCAGAGGCACAAGAAAAGGAACACCCTATGCTGCTCAAGCCGCGGCATTTAATGCTATTCGTACAGTAGTCGATCAGGGTATGCAACGAGCAGAAGTTATGATAAAGGGTCCAGGTCTCGGAAGAGATGCGGCATTACGAGCCATTCGTAGAAATGGGATGCTCTTAAGTTTCGTACGTGATGTAACACCCATGCCGCATAATGGATGTCGCCCCCCTAAAAAAAGACGTGTGTAGAAATAAGAATTCAAGAGATTCCAAGAGAAATAAATGATTCAATGATCTGATCCAATAATCATAAATAAAAGAAAAATAATAGTATGGTTCGAGAAGAAGTAGCAGGATCCACTCGAACACTACAGTGGAAATGTGTTGAATCAAGAGTAGACAGCAAGCGTCTTTATTATGGTCGTTTCGTTCTGTCCCCGCTTATGAAAGGTCAAGCCGATACCATAGGTATTGCCATGCGAAGGGCTTTACTTGGAGAAATAGAAGGAACATGTATCACACGTGCAACATCTGAAAATGTGCTGCATGAATATTCTACGATAGCAGGTATTGAAGAATCAGTACATGAGATTTTAATAAATTTGAAAGAAATTGTATTGAGAAGTAATCTCTATGGAGTTAGGGACGCATCCATTTGCGTCAGGGGTCCCAAATACATAACAGCTCAAGATATCATCTCACCACCTTCTGTAGAAATAGTTGACACGACACAGCATATAGCTAACCTGACAGAACCAATTGATTTGTGTATTGAATTACAAATCAAGAGAGATCGCGGATATCGTATGAAATCCACAAACGACTCTCACGATGGAAGTTATCCTATAGATATTGTATCCATGCCTGTTCGAAATGCGAATCATAGTATTCATTCTTATGGGAATGGGAATGAAAAACAAGAGATACTCTTTCTAGAAATATGGACAAATGGAAGTTTAACTCCTAAAGAAGCACTTTATGAAGCTTCTCGTAATTTGATTGATTTATTGATTCCTTTTCTACATGCAGAGGAAGAGGACTTGAATCTCGAGGAAAATGAAAACAGATGGAATCTACCCCTTTTTTCCTTTCAAGACAGATTCACTAATCTCAAGAAAAACAAAAAAGGAATTCCATTGACATGTATTTTTATTGACCAATCAGAATTGTCTTCCAGGACCTATAATTGTCTCAAAAGGTCCAATATACATACATTATTGGACCTTTTGAGTCACAGTCAAGAAGATCTTATGAAAATGGAATATTTTCGCATAGAAGATGTAAAACAGATATTGGGCACTCTACAGAAGCATTTTGCAATCAATTTACCTAAGAAAAAGTTTTCATTTTAAATCCATTGGAATTTTTTCATTTTTTAGTTTTTAGAAATAAAAAAGAATAGAATGAGTTTTTAATCTCCAACACGATCCATATATTTGCAGAATAGATCATAATAAGATTGATGTATCTAGGGAAGATCCAGAAGGGGATCTTCCTTAGATACCTATGTCGTGGTATTTCACGGTTGAATCAATTTGAAAAAGACCTAAAGTTAGGGATTTCTCAATAGGTAAAGTTGCTCCAATACCTAACCAAAGAGCTACTGCGGTACCGATCAAAAAGACTGTTGTAGCTACTGGACGACGAAATGGATTTTGGAATTTATTGACATTCTCCAAAAAAGGTACTGTCAATAATCCTATTGGTACTGAAACCATTAAAAGAACACCCAATAACTTATTGGGTACTGTGCGAAGTATTTGAAATACGGGAAAGAAGTACCATTCGGGTAATATTTCCAACGGAGTTGCAAACGGATCCGCCGGTTCACCGATCATTGACGGCTCTAGAACTGCTAAGCCCACATTACATGCAATAGTGCCTAGAATTACTACTGGAAAGATATATAAAAGATCATTGGGCCATGCAGGTTCTCCATAATAATTATGCCCCATCCCTTTAGCCAATTTAGCTCTTAATACAGGATCATTCAAATCAGGTTTCTTTGTTATTTGGATAGGTGAATTCTTGTGGATCCATCCCCCAAAGGAACCGGACATGATAATTTTTTATCATCCGGCTCGAGCAAGAATAAAAAGAATCACAGAAATAGATCCATAGAACATAAATAGGTCCATAGAAGATCTATATTTCATACATATCTACATATATAATGTAGAATGACTCTATGTAAGAAAAGATTTATCAAATTCCATTTCTCCGAGTTGCAACGATTCATTGCAAAGAATTCAATTCTGGCAACAAGGAAATGCTCAATATCCAAGTAGGCTTACAAATTCGATCATGATCAAGTGCTTTTTGGATTGTCTCATGTCTTTTGGTTGGTTTTTATCCCCACAACATCTCGATTTTATTACATACAAAAATACAAAGTTTTTACTTGTTACTAATAAAGTCTAGCCCCTGTTCTTCCTTAGATCCCTTATTTCACTCCGATAGTATCATAGATCAGGGTCGATGCAGAGGAAATGAATGCATCTATATACTATAAAAAACTTACTAAGATTAGTATCAAATTAAAACGAAATACTAATACTATCAATGAATTCTAATAAAATAAAAAAAAAAAGAAAAATCAAACAAAGTGGAATAGATAGAACATTGGATCATGCCACATCACTTATTCTAGGGATCTTACGGAGCCTGTTCATGCATGACATGATTCGGGTATGATCATAGAAAAGATTCTCCTCAAGCGAACCGGCCTATCCTATGCTACATAAGGGGACTGACGTGATGGTTGGATGCGGAGACACATTGGGTTGTGAATTCCAACGTGGCGGATAAAATCATATATCTGCATGGACCAATCAATAGTTCAAGTCACACACTCCCATAATCCATCCTCTTTTAGGAAAATATACTTCAACTATTCGATTCGTATAAAATAAACAATACTTCAGAGTTGAAGAGAAGTATCCAAAAAACATGCCTTATTTTTCAATAATCCATATTTGTAGCAATGAAAGACTCTTGTTCCTCCCCGATATGATAAATTACAAATATCTATAATCTCTCTATAAAGGACCCGAAATACCTTGCTTACGTATCATTGGAAAGTGCATTAACATAAATACGGCAGTAAGAAGAGGCAATACAAAAGTATGTAAACTATAAAAACGAGTCAAAGTGGATTGGCCCACACTAGCACTTCCACGTAATAATTCTACCAAAGGCGATCCTATTATAGGAATAGCTTCAGGCACGCCTGTTACAATTTTTACTGCCCAATAGCCAATTTGGTCCCGAGGTAAGGAATAACCAGTTACACCAAAAGATGCGGTCAATACAGCCAGAACCACCCCTGTAACCCAAGTTAATTCGCGGGGTTTTTTAAACCCACCCGTAAGATACACACGAAATACGTGCAAGATCATCATTAGAACCATCATACTTGCTGACCATCGATGAACTGATCGAATTAACCAACCAAAGTTGGCCTCAGTCATTATGTATTGAACAGAGGAAAAAGCCTCTGTAACAGTTGGACGATAGTAAAAGGTCATAGCAAAACCCGTAGCTACTTGTACTAAAAAACAAGTAAGCGTAATCCCCCCTAGACAATAAAATATGTTGACATGAGGAGGAACATATTTACTAGTTATATCATCTGCAATCGCTTGAATCTCGAGACGTTCCTCGAACCAATCATATACTTTATTGAGATAGGTAACCCAAGAAAGACTCCCCCTCTGAGAGCCGTATATGAGAATTTCATCTCGTACGGCTCAAGCCGAAACACACAAATACTGGTTTCAACGGATATGGAATAGAGAGTTTAAAACTTCTTGTCGCTTAGCCGCTTGACTCGATTTGACCCAAAGATACGAAGTAATAAAAATCCGGAATCTCTTCTTTGTGATGATAATGCCAAGAAATACAATCTCAAGTTGGCTCATCCATCTTTCTTTATTTTAATCATGACAGGCCTCTTGAATCTTCTCTTCCCTATTTTTTCTTTTTTTGATAGGAATTCTCTTGTTGAGACCCTATGAATCAATTGAAACCTCAGATTCATACTAGAACCACGATGATTTAAGAAAGCCAAAGCTAAACTCAAAGGTTTTCTGAGTAAAAACCATTTGATCATCACTTCTTCAATGAATGTAATGACTCAACAAAATCTAGAGAAAGAGTTTTCTTTCGGTCAAAAGAAGTCTGAAGGAAAAAAAAAATTGTTTGATTTATAAAAGACATATTTCCACTTTTTTTTTATCCGGTTGCGAGGTCTGAATAATAGGTATGAATCATAGTTCAAGTATTTCTTTTCTTGATCTATTATATATAGTCCGTGCTCCAGAGACTAGAATAAATATCTGACGAGGTAGAATCATCTTTATAGAGATGACAGGTCCATTCTCTGTATTATCAATAGGATCAATTATAACAAGTCACACGCTCATATTCCGGAAATGAAATATCGAAACAAATAAATTTCACGATCGAACTACCAGAATGATCTATAAATCCAAGTCTTAGGTAATCTTAAGTTGAAGTATTAAGTATTTTAAGCATTAAGTAAGTCTAAGTAAAATAATCTTTTTTGATTGAAAATTTAGGACTTCCTAGTTTTTATGAACTAATTCCTTGAAATTCCATCCAGTAAAACAGATGAATTATAAATTTCCAAAATAATAGATAGAAATATTGCAAATAGAGCCATTGCGACTCCCATAAGTGGTGTAGTCCCCCACCCTGGAGCTACTTTTCCATATTCCGAATTCAATGGTTTCAATAAACTCCCTACGCCAGTTCGTCTTGGCCCAGATCTAGAACTACTCTCAACGGTTTTTGTAGCCATAAATCCTCTTTCATCATGGGTTGAAATCTGTTGACTTTGTATACCATTCCGTTGTAGTTGTAAATAAACGACATTATCGTGATCCATTGTGATCTTGAAATTATCGAAAAAATGGAAACAGCAACCCTAGTCGCCATCTCCATATCCGGTTTACTTGTAAGCTTTACTGGGTACGCCTTATATACCGCTTTTGGGCAACCCTCTCAAAAATTAAGAGATCCCTTCGAAGAACATGGGGACTAGTTGAAGTAATGAGCCCCCAATATGAATATGGGGGGGCTCATTACTTCAATGGAAATAATGAAAAATCATTTCATTTTTTAGTTGGAACTTTAGGTGGTTCTCGAAAAAAGATAGCGAAAAAGATTATTCCTAAAGTCGAAACTAAGAGGAATGTATAAACCAATGCTTCCATAGATTCGATCGTGGTTTACAATTATAGCTTCCACACCTATTCATTACCTATTCATTTTGGATCATTTACTAAATAAAATCTAAATTTAGATTTACAATTTACTATTACTTATTACTAACTATTACTATCTATATAGTATGTATATATACTATATATAGATATAGTCATATCTTATTACTTTTAGATTCTATTCTATTTATTATTTCTTCTATATTTATATTATATTATTCTTATTCTATTTATATCTATTTCTATTTATATCTATTTATACATAAAAATAAGAAAAATAGAAAATATATAGAAAATCTAAAAAAAAAAAAAGAGAATATATATATATATAATATAGATTTTAATATATTAGTATGTTAGATTAATAATTAGATTAGATTAATATAATATATTGGGAAACATTTCATATGAAATATGAAATACATCTATATGAAATAGATAATAGATTCAATTTCTATCTAAGATAGAAATTCTAGCTTAATTATAGAAATTAACAAATTAGAAATACTAAATAGCTAAATACTATATATAAATCTAAATTGAAATACTATAAATACTAGAATAAAAGAAGAAAAAAAAATAGAGGCAAAAGATGGCAAAGGAATTTTGTATCAGACTACTTGTCTCCTTGTAGTTGGATCTCCAAGTTTTTGGAATGCTCCAAATTCCACTTGAGCATCCAAATCTGGATCAATACCGGCAAAAACATCTCTGAATAAGGTTCTGGCGCCGTGCCAAATGTGTCCGAAAAAGAAGAGCAAAGCAAACGTAGCATGCCCAAAAGTAAACCAACCCCTTGGACTGCTACGAAAAACACCATCGGATTTCAAAGTAGCCCGGTCTAATTCAAAGATTTCACCTAATTGGGCACGTCTAGCATATTTTTTCACAGTAGCAGGATCACTATAAATGACTCCATTGAGTTCGCCACCATAGAATTCAACAGTTACCCCTACTTGTTCAACACTATACTTGGATTCTGCCCTTCTAAAAGGAACATCGGCCCTCACAATTCCGTCTCCATCTACCAAAACTACCGGAAATGTTTCAAAAAAGGTAGGCATACGACGTACAAAGAGTTCGCGCCCTTCTTTATCTCTAAATACGGGGTGCCCTAACCACCCAACAGCTATTCCATCCCCGTTATCCATTGAGCCTGCTCTGAATAATCCCCCTTTCGCCGGATTATTACCAATGTAATCGTAAAAAGCTAATTTTTCGGGAATTTTAGACCAAGCTTCCGATAAGCTCATATTTTCGGCTAGTCCGGCCCCAACTCTTCGATATATTTCTTGCTGGAAGTACCCCTGATCCCACTGATAACGAGTGGGACCAAATAATTCGATTGGGGTAGTTGCTGAACCATACCACATAGTTCCAGCAACAACGAAAGCTGCGAAAAAAACAGCAGCAATACTACTGGAAAGCACAGTTTCAATATTACCCATGCGTAATCCTTTGTATAGACGTTGAGGCGGACGGACACTAAGATGGAATAGACCCGCTAATATGCCCAATGTACCTGCTGCAATATGATGAGAAGCTATTCCCCCCGGAACAAAAGGATCAAAACCTTCCGCACCCCACGCTGGATTTACAGATTGTACTTTTCCAGTTAGTCCATAAGGATCAGACACCCATATTCCAGGACCATATAAGCCTGTTACATGAAATGCACCAAAGCCAAAGCAAGCGACTCCTGAGAGAAATAAATGAATTCCAAAGATCTTGGGCAAATCCAAAGAAGGTTTTCCCGTACGTTCATCACAGAATATTTCTAGGTCCCAATACACCCAATGCCAGATAGCTGCCAAGAAGCACAAGCCAGAAAACAAAATATGTGCCCCTGCCACGCCTTCATAACTCCAAATGCCCGGATTCGTTATAGTTCCTCCCGAGATACTCCAACCCCCCCACGAATTGGTTATTCCTAAACGAGTCATGAAGGGTATAACGAACATGCCTTGTCTCCACATTGGATCAAGAACAGGGTCAGAGGGATCAAAAACCGCTAATTCATATAGAGCCATCGAGCCGGCCCAACCAGAAACTAGAGCTGTATGCATTATATGGACAGAAAGCAATCGACCGGGATCATTCAATACAACAGTATGAACACGATACCAAGGTAAACCCATGTAAATACCCCTTTCTGAAAAAGAAATAGACATTATGTAACTTTATCGCATTGGAAAAGACTAGACCGTGTACTTCACCTGTTCGGTAGATTTTGTATAGGAAAGGATTAATATTTATTTGTATTCCCTTCTTTTATTTTGAATGAAATAGAATAGAAAGAATTTGAAATAGAAAGAAAAGGGAACAATTCTATTTTTTTTTCTTTATAAGAACAAAGAGAAACAGATCTTATTCTATACCCGATAAGTACCAATACGCAATGGGAGGATTTTGGTGGAAAGAATGCATAGATACTTGTTTCTAATTCGAAATCATTCGAACAATCGGCTGATCCGATCGATCCCGTTCGTTACAATTTTTATTTATTCATTCTGTCTTCCTCTATGAACCTTCCAGTCTATATAGAAAGTATATATATATACTATATATATATATACTAATATTCTAACTAAATTAGAATCTATATACTTATATATACTATAATTCTACCTATATAATAAGAATTAGAATATTCTATTAGAATCTAAGAATTAAGTTCTATTTTATATAATATATAATACAAGATTCTAAATATAAAAATCTAAGAAAATAAAAAGAATAAAAAAGGATATAGAATCTAAAAATAGAAAATAAAGAGAAAAGATGATGAAGACAATAAAACCATTGTTACGTTTCCATATTAAAGTAAAGTATAGTACTTCATTTTTTTCTTTATCTTAATGCCCATTGGTGTTCCAAAAGTACCTTTTCGGAGTCCTGGAGAGGAAGATGCAGCTTGGGTTGACGTATAGTGCGACTTGTCAGACATATTGGTCATATGGTATTTACCCGTTATCTCCCCCGATCGAGTATTCTCTGTTTCGCCCAATCCAATAAAAATATATATATTCAATATTCTATTGATTGAACCATCAATAATTCGGAGCGTGAAGCACAAAAATTCCTATTGGGAATCAATATTATCAATTAAAATAATTGATGGTTTACTTGGACTGATAAAATAAAGTATCAATAAAGTATCCAGGCTCCGTTCAGAGAATACCAAATTGGAAATGGTAAGAGTAAAAGTAATAGAATGGGAGTGTAAATGTAGTAATCTAAATATTAAATAGAAAAAATAGAATAATATAGACTCTAAAGATATACTAAAAATAGATAAAGAATATTAAGAATATCTTAAGAATATATATTTAATAATTATCTATTATCTAATAGAATAATATTAGTATAATAATATTATTTAATTAAATAAGAAATATTAAATAAAGAATGTAAAAAGAAAATCTAAATCTAATTAAATTAGTAATTAAATAGAATAGAACTTACTATAATAGAATCTATTATGTAAAATCTATATGTAAAATATATGATGATTACACGATTACCGCTTGTATCATAGGCTATTCTTAGACTTACTATAGGGATAATCTCAAACTGCCTACCAATGGAGTAGTATGATGAATACATCGAATAGTTTGGGGAAAGGTATGAAACGAATTGAAAAAAAAAAAGAAGTGGTACTGAAATCATTTGACCTATATGCGCAAATGGAATTCGGGCAAATCTTCCCCCGGAGTAGAACAAGAACCTAAAAGAATTGAAAGGGCCCATTCAGGAACAAGAAAATTACATCGTTATTTGAATTTCGATGAAACAATACATCAATGAGAAGTTAGTTCAATAAGTTCAGAAAATTCTTTTTGATTTTCTACATTATATAATATAGGGAAGGAGGGCAAAACTCATGTGAAAAAAAAAAGAAATAGGACTGGAATCGACACATTGATTTTTTTTTCACAATTCTTTCGAACCGTATGCATCCAAAGGTGCACGTACGGTTCCTCAGGGATACAATTTTGCCCTAATCAACCGACTTCATCGAGAAAGATTACTTTTTTTAGGCCAAGAGGTTGATAGCGAGATCTCAAATCAACTTGTTGGTCTCATGGTATATCTCAGCATAGAAGACGATACTAGGGATCTTTATTTGTTTATAAACTCTCCAGGCGGATGGGTAATACCAGGAATAGCCATCTATGATACTATGCAATTTGTATCACCGGATGTACATACAATATGTATGGGATTAGCCGCTTCAATGGGATCTTTCATTCTGGTCGGAGGAGAAATTACCAAACGTCTAGCATTCCCTCACGCTTGGCGCCAATGAGTTTTTTTATTTGAGAAAAAAAAGAAGACTATGCCTTCGCTGTATCGAATATGAATCAAATAAAGAATAAGTAATAATAGCATGGCACTTCGAGTTCGATATGAACAAACCATTCTTGTTTTTTTTCTAACATGAGATTTTGTATCGAGATAGTAGTATGAAAGAAGGGTTATTCCCAATTTGATCTTATGTGTCAAGCAAGAGTAAATTTCAGCGTCACAAACCATTATTCTTCCACACCAGAAGTCTCTTTCTTATTTTTATGTTATGAGAGAAAGAGTCAAAAAAATGGAAAAAATCATTTTCTCCTTCTTGAATCGTATCAAAAAGAAACTTTGGGATTGCTAAACCACAGACGAGATAAATAGATAAATATATAAAGCAACAGAACCATCATAGTATCTTTTTTTACTACTACGAAAGGAAGGGTGGTAAATGGATCATTTAACGATTTGGATCGGATGGGTTCTATTTCTTCTTTTCGATAGAATTTCTTCTATCGAAAAAAGAAATTCCATTGCAGAGCCGTATGCAATGTACAAAAGATGCCCGTACGGTTGTTTAATTCTATTTTTTATTGTTATTTTGATTCCCCCTTACTTTAACCCAATCGTGCGATATAGAGATAGAAGAACCGTTCATTATGTTATATCAATATCATCAGGGTTATGATTCACCAACCTGCTAGTTCTTTTTACGAGGCACAAGCAGGGGAATTTATCCTGGAAGCAGAAGAACTATTGAAGCTTCGCGAAACTCTCACAAAAGTTTATGTACAAAGAACGGGCAACCCTTTATGGGTTATATCCGAAGATATGGAAAGGGATGTTTTTATGTCAGCAACAGAAGCCCAAGCTCATGGCATCGTTGATCTTGTAGCGGTCGAAAATGAAAATACTGGGGATTTCGTATAAATATAGAATTCCGTTTCAAAATTCGAATTTTCCGTGTGAATAGAAATCATTCATAATCATCAACCATCAGGTTAAGATCGATCTAAGCCAACCCGCTCTATTCTATCTAGAATGAGATTCTATAGACACGCCATGCCAACCATTAAACAACTTATTAGAAACGCAAGACAGCCAATAAGAAATGTCACGAAATCTCCCGCTCTTCGAGGATGTCCTCAGCGTCGAGGAACATGTACTAGGGTGTATGTGCGACTCGTTCAGTTCAGATCATGAGTTTGAAGAAATGCAAAAATTTTTTTCAGTATCATGGAATTTATGGTTTCTATTGGTGCAAATCCAATCACTCCGTTTGAGATGAGAAGGAATTCTCCATTGGTAACAAATAGTTATCCATTAAGCGGGGGAAAGAGTCTTATAAGAAAAAAAAAAGGTTATGCTCCTATTCTTGAAAAAACGGACTAACAGGGTCAGCTACCTAGCCAACTTTCATAATTAAATGCCGTCACTGTATGGATAGCTTTTTTGTGAAAAGGACTATTACTTTCTAATTAGAATTGAAAAAAGAATTCTAATTGAAAAATGGATGGGTAGAGCCAAAGAGTGTGAACTATACAAGTTCACAATAAAATTCGATGAAATGAAAAAAGAGGCTCCGGTGTATAGAGAGGACCTCACCGTTTCAGAAGTTGCCATAGAAACGAGGGAACCCACTATTCTTTTTTATTTAGTAGCAGTCGAATTTCTTATTTCCAGGCGAGATACCTTGAAGAAAGAAAAAATCGTGGTCGGGAAGGTCATAGTCGCAAAAGCCATTGGAATTTATATTTTATATATCGGAAGAATCCGTTTTGTTATTAATCGACCGGAGGAAAAGGATGACTGAAAGAAGAGAAATCAATTAGTTATTCAAGAAAGTTTCATTTGATTCAATGACCAGAGTTAAACGAGGATATACAGCTCGGAGACGTCGAAAAAGAATTCGTTTATTTGCATCAACCTTTATAGGGGCTCATTCAAGACTTACTCGAACGACTACTCAACAAAGAATGAGAGCTTTGGTTTCCTCTCATCGAGATAGGAGCAGGAAAAAGAGAGATTTTCGTCGTTTGTGGATCACTCGGATAAATGCGGTAACTCGTGAGGATAGGCTATTCTATAGTTATAGCCTATTCATCCACAATCTGTACAAGAGACAATTGCTTCTGAATCGTAAAATACTTGCGCAAATAGCCCTATCAAATAAGAATTGTTTTGATATGATTTCCAATAAAATCATCAATAAAAAAGAAAATACAAATCAAATAAAGGAATAAAAGAATCTTAATAGAATCTATTATACAGGAAACAAGAATGATTGAAACAGGATTTCCCGGAGAATGGACTCCGGGAAGATAGAAGAAAAAGAAATTAAGATTTGAGTAGTAGGAATAAACGAACATCTTTCAAGAAAAAAAGATTTCTTCCCCATTTTTCCTTTTTTAAAATACAAGAATCAAATCTGGATTCTAGTTTTTTTGAGCAAAACATTAATCTGAGCTTGAGTTCCGATTGGAGTCTTGAGGAGTATATCTATTTATTTTTGGTTCTAGGACCAGTAGTTCTAGGGATCGACTCCACTCTCTCCAATTGTTTCTCATTATTACGAAAAGGTAACGAAGATAAAATACGAGCTTGTTTTATAGCAATAGTAATTAATCGTTGTTGTTTCAAGGTCAACCTATTCGTCCGTCTAGATAAGATTTTTCCTTGTTCACTAATAAATCGACTAATTAAACTCATGTTTCTATAATCAATTCGATCCCCCGATCCAATTGGGGGTAAACGTCTACGAAAAGATCGCTTGGATTTACGAAAAGGTTGTTTGGATTTATCCATGGTTTGCTTATTCCTTGTTTGTTTATTCCTTATATATAAAATAATCTATAAAATACAATTCTATTTTTTTCTTATTCATTTAAGATCTGACCAAAATAAAAATAGGATTTGGTTTGTATTATATATGTTAAGATGTAAAGTTCTTACTCTTCCCGCTCCTTGGAAAAATCACACACGAATTCTGTTCCATCTATTTCTTTATTTCCCCATGAATCGTATACTTTTGACAATAGCGACAAAATTTTCTCAATTCTAATCGATTGGGTGTATTGTGTCGATTCTTTTGAGTAATATATCTAGAAATGCCCGGCGATTCTTTATTGACACCCTTTCGAACACAACAGGTACATTCCAAAATCACTAGAATTCTGATATCTTTACCCTTGGCCATGAACCTCCTTTTCATTTTGAATCGACTTCACTTTAGAACTCTCCTCTTTTTCTTTTTGATCCGAACCAAATACAAAAGAAAATAAGAAATAAGAAGAAAAGAAAAAAAAATCTATATTCTATTATAATCTATATATAGATTATATATTAATAAATATTAATAAAAGTTACTAACTAGAAATGGAATTTGTAAATCTTTTTTTTTCGAATTATTAGAATTCGAATGACTTCGAAGTACTAGAATCTAAAATCTAATTACTATTAATTACTATAACTATAAAGAAAGAGAGTCATATTCATTAATAGAAGAATATTAAGAATATAGTAATAATTAAGTAATACAATTTTTTCTAACTATGAATTATTCCTATCCTAATCTCAGTATTTTCTTCTTTCTATGTTAGAATTTCGTGGAACCGCCCCTAGACTGAATCCACATTTCCATTTCTTTTCCCCCAAATTCTATCGTAGATTCACTGTATTTTGACTTAGGTTCGATACACTTTTTCTTTCTCTTTTTTTTTCTTTAGGTTTAGGATAGGAAAGAAAAAGGGAGCGAAAGTCATGTTACGTAGAATTGTATCTCAAATCTTCTTCATTTCTTCACAGATCAATACAAGAATTTAATCAGAATGAAAAAAAGGGGAATGACAAGGCATCTGGAAATAAACGATTAATTTCTATCAATAGACCTGCTAAAGACCCAAACCATAGAGTGGTTAGCACAGGTGCCGTTGAGAGATATGTTTTTATATCTCGCATTGAAAATCCTCCTTCTTCTTTTATTTTCTATTTTTTTTTTCTTTCTTTTTCTTATTTATTGTGATTCTTTATTTGTATTGTATATTGTAATACATATATAGTCCTAGTTCGATATTCTAATACATAGATCATAGATAATCCGATCTTTTAGTTCAAGATCATTTGTTTTTGCGCGAAATGAAATTAGAATTAGGAATTGCTAACTAAAATGCATATGTACAATGACCCAGCAGATTCAATTTTGCCGCCCCCTAAAAAAAGAAAAGAAAAATGACAAGAACATTCTCTACCTATCTATATAGGTAGAGGAAAAAAGAAGGATGTGGAAAACAAGACATGGATTTTATACAATGACACTGTACAACAATTTTGAAAAGGGATGTAGCGCAGCTTGGTAGCGCGTTTGTTTTGGGTACAAAATGTCACGGGTTCAAATCCTGTCATCCCTACCTATTCTTTCTCCTATGGACAGTTACGAGGGATTCATTGAGTAAGATCGGGTAAAATTGTACATAATCTTTCATTTGTACATACTATATGTACAAAATACCCCCTTGAGGGTAAAAAAATCTTTTTCTTTACAATCGTATCTACTGTTATAGGATATAAGAAAGCGCTCTTAGTTCAGTTCGGTAGAACGCGGGTCTCCAAAACCCGATGTCGTAGGTTCAAATCCTACAGAGCGTGATTCCGTTTATGTTATGTCGAATTACAATGAAATAATTTAACAAAACAAAGTAGAATTGCAACTTAAATTTGACCTCCTACAAGGAGGAGGTCAATCAAAAAAAGAGATGTTACTCAATCAAAGGTCCAACTGATCACCGCGCCTGTATTGTAAATATGCAGTTACAAATAATCCTGTTAAAGTAATAGGAATTAGACCTAAGACGATTCCAAATAGAAAAACTTCAATCATTTCGATTTGTTTTAGGGAATAAAAAGAGAGGTAAGATCTATCCCTAAATATTAATCTGAATTATCCGTGAATCTCAATGACCAGGAATTGGAAATTGACGCGGGAAGGAACCATAGAATACCTGAAATGAAATATTCTGAGAGGCTTTGATTTTTGTAAATTGTTTCTTTTTTATTGAATTTCATTAATTTCAAATAAGTCGTATCTTGTTCAAACCAATAAATAGAGCTGGGGTTATAGTTGAAGCAGCCAGTAAAAAACCGAAATAACTAGTTAGAATAGGCATGAAAGAGCTAAATTAGATATGTTCTTTTACTACATATATGAATAAAACATTTACCTAAGTCTCAATCCAGATACGACGGTAAGAAAAACTAATTGAAAGAATTCGTTTAGTTCCAATTGAAAGTTCTTGATTCATCAGTCATTATAGACGGAAACTAAAAAAAAAAAGAGAAAAGATAGATAAGGTGATATAGGTATAATAAAGGGATTCATCAGCTGTACCATTGACCGATCCTGTGATTCCGAATCAACAGATTCATTGTGCAATATTCAAAAACGGAATTCTATTTCAGTTTAAGTCATTTTGTAATAGAATAAAATAATTGAATTCGAAAATAACCTACGTTTTGATCATTTCTTTTTCAATAGATCTAATCTATTTTTGATCTAAGGACTTGATATTCTCTTTTACTTTTTTCATTTGAACTCATTGGATTCAGTACAGTAATATAATAGGTTGGTTGCCCATTAGATTTGGAAAGAGGAAAATTGTCCCACGATCTATCGAAAAAAAAAGAAAACCTTGACTTTTTCAAAAAATTTCAAATTATTGAATATTTTCATTTGATTTTTCTTTTCTTTCTTTATTTTAATTTGATTTCGGGCACAACTCGATTCAAAGAAGAGCAACTTCTATTACCCTTTTAGGTTTTATATTCTTTCCATATTATTAAAAATCTTTGTTTTGTATTGTAGTTCCATAAGGAAAGAACTCTTGGGGGGGGGGGATCTAATGTAACAACAGTTGCATCACGAATATGGATTGTTCCAACGATCCATTCTTTTTTTCTTTTCGCAAATATGAAAATAGAAAAAAGAATAAAAGAATAATAAAAAATATGAAATCTAATTCTAATATATTAATTCCAATTAACCAATTAAAAATGAAATAGTAAAGAATTAAATAGATAGGGATAGTAATAAGAATTTCCATTTAGAATAATTTCTATTTAGAATAGTAATAATAGCTTCAGTTTATAAGTTAAGTTAATAAGTTCAAAGTGAAATAGTATTAGTCTATTTATTGTATGAACGACAAATTACCAATTAGTTGAATAAAATGAGAGGATTCAAAAAAAGAAAATATGAACCGAACCACCAAAGGGGTTTATAGATTTAACATAACATATAATGGAATTGTATGAATATAATGAGATCTTTCAATCATGATATCTCTCATTAATTATTAGAGCCCATCCATTCAAGATCTTTACTTTCTATTACTATGATGAAGCCACTAATATAAACCTTTTCTATTCTAAGTAAAATACATTTAGACATAGACAAAATAGCATTTCCTTTCGGTACTGATCGAGGCTTCGTTGCTGC